GCTCTGAAAAGACAGATTGCCCATCTTTTCTTTTATCTCAGGGGAAATACGATCGGGAGGGGCTAATTCAAAACCCTCTGGTAAAATAAGAACAGCTCCCACATTCAGGACTCCTTTTTTACCATTAGCAAGAACTTGTTTCACTTGCATATCATAAGGAATTCGAACAACTGCTTCAAATACAGTATCGGGAAGTACCGCTTGCGGAACCTCAATATCCACCGGTTTATTAGCTAAATGGCAATTGGCGCATACAATACGTCCAGTCGCTTCTCGTGGATTTTCATAACCCTGCTGTGCAAAAATGGGATATGCATTTGAAATGGATGTACGAGTGATGATATATATCATGAGCGATATGGAAATAGATCGAGTAATTTGTTCCTTTATCCAAGAAAAAGTATTTCTAGTTTGCATGGTCCAACCATTGATCCCGAAAATATATTTATACAATAAATTTGGGTAGGTCACTAATGGAGTTTCCTATCCACGATTCTGTTATTTACTGGAATAATTTGTTTTGACTCAATTAATATATATAGGAATATAGGATGAATCTCCGGGATGGGTAGAAATAGAAAGCGATTTTCAATGCTTTGCTTATGTACAACTGCAAAGTAAGAAACATTATAATTGGATTAGGTAGATAATTTTTCAGTCATTCATTGAATGATAAATCACTACAAGTGACGGAGATACGCGATTTAAATAACGGAAAATCCAATATTTTAAAATTGTATCTAGAATGACTGGAAAAGTGGAAACAAGGCCAGATATAATTTGATCATTATGAACAAATCCAAAATCCTTGTAGACAAAGCCAATCATCAGTTCCCAACCATGGGGCGAATGAAATCCGATACATAAATCAGTTAATAAAAGAAGAGAAAAAGCTTTTATTGTGTCACTTAAGTTATATAGGAATTCTTGAGCCCAAGAATTAAGAATAACGAGTTCTTTATTACCCAAAATAGAATAACCACTTAGAATAATGAAACATATTATATTTGTCGAGAAGTGCAAAATCGTATGAATACGACCCTCGTTGTGTATCTTGATTAATTGGATTGTTTCTTTGTGAATTCCTATACGAAGGTTTTGTAGATGTGTCTCCGAGTATTCCTTGATCATTTCCTCTAAGAAGAGGAGTTCCTCTAATTCTATGAATTTTTCTAGAATACTCTTTTCTTCAAGATCATTCAAAAAAGTTTCGGATTGCCTAGTGTTCCACCAATTAGTAACCCATGATTCCAGACTTTTTTGAAAGGAGAGAGAAATCCACCAGGGCAAAAATACTATAGATGCAAGATATAAAAGAGGAGTGAATGCTTTCTTTTTTGCCATTTTTTCATCTGTGAATTGTTAATGAACCCATCTCATTCGTCGACTCTATGTAATCTAATATTTCTCTCACGCATCAGTTCTATTACAAGTTATCAAACCTATGAATCTATTCACTCTTTTTTATTTGTGATTTCGTGGTTAGGCCTTGAATCTAGAAAAAAATACGGAAAAAGATGAAAAATTCGAATGAATATATATGAATAAATAATATAATAAAAATTGTTTCCCTATATCTCAATCAGTCAAATTCGAAGCATATATCTCTTTTCGATGAACGCCCGGAAAAACCACTTTAAATAATGAATATGAATAGTATTCAGATTTTGAGACAAAAGAACTCTTTTTCTATCATTCTCCTTTTCTATCATTCTCCTTTTCTATCATTATATAAAAAAAACCTCTAATATTTCGAAAAAATTTAACTGACTATGAGTAGTCATCGATAGAATAATTGAGGTAATTTTCTGAAAAATATTGTGAAAAATGAGTGACAAAAAACGACATAAATAAATTGGCTACATTATAAGAGATCCAAATTTTTCGTCATTAAGGAGCACAAAAAGTCTAAAAAGAAGCTTCAAAAAAATTACAAGATATGATCTATCTGAATCTAAAGTTTCAATTCCAACAACTAAAAAGGGGGAATTTGCTTATTTCGAAATGGTTGATTATGAGATTTTCTTTTTTTCTTATTTTTTTATTTAATATATAATTGAGTTGTGTATGTGTATATTTCGATACATATAAAAGATCCCCCAAAAAGGTTTTTTTATACTTGTTCCATATATGTCTGCTTTGACTCGAATGAATGTTCTGAAGAAACCTCAATTAAGTTATGTTATAGAAAAAGAGGATTCTTGCTTTTTTGCCCTCCCGCGAGAAAGCATTAATTTCTCAGCTGATTTCTTAAAATACTTCAATAGGTACACGCAAGAAATAAGCCAATTCAGCAGCTTTTTGTTCCATTTCCCGTGGAGTAAAATTCTCATCAGTACGAGTCAATGGAATGGCTCCCTGGCCTCTGATATCCATATAAAGGACACGACGAGCATAAATACCCTCTTTAACTTCTATTCTGACGGACTGAATATCTTTTATAAGAAATCGGAGGAAGACCCGACGATTTTTTCCAGGGAATCCCCAACGAAAGATACACACTATTCCGTCTTTTCTATCAAATCGATCATAACCACTACCTACATTCCACGAAATTGTGCACCACAAATAGGAGCTAATAAAAAGACCCGCGATCCCATAGAAAGACATCACAATCCCTTGTGGAAAAAAAACTATTTGCTGAGACGGAAATAAAGATATCAAATTTCTACCAAGATAACTCGAGGTTCCAACCAACAAGAATCCTAATGAACCTAAAAAAAGGATAACAGCCCAGCAGAAATTACTTGTTTTTCGAGCCCCCGTTATAGGTTCTATCCATATATGTTCTGATCGACAACTCATACTTGATCCGGTTGCTTTTTTTGGAATTGAGAGAATACCCCAAATGAATTTGCCGTTTATTTCCGAAGTAACTCGCATCAACTAGCACTAGTTTGATGTGAACCTTTAGGAGTAATTCATTAAATTGGTTAGATCTAAACTAATAACACACCCTTCGTATGACTCACTAAAGATAGCCACATGTATATAGATAGACCAACTTTACAGTTCAGCTATTCGCCGATTCGGGTCTATTTGAAACTAGCTAATAGCATTTTGGGGAGATTTCGACGGAAGCCTCTTATACCATATTTAGCTAAATGGATATCTGTGTTATGATACAAGCGTCAGTTTTGAAAAAAAAAAGATAATATTTTGCGCCCTCGGCTCTAAACAATCTTGTTTTTTTGAACATGAAGAAATAAAGAAGCCATTGCGATTGCCGGAAATACTAGGCCTACTAAAGGGACCAAAACAGAGGGAAAATTAAGAGTTGTCATAGAATGGGTACCTCGATTTACTATTTGTACCTGTTATTATTATTTAGATTTTATATTTATTATTTCTAATATTATTTATAATATAAAGATATCTTATCTTATTATATAATATATATAAAGATCTTACTTATATCTTATATATATTTAATTTATTTATTATTTATTATACTTATATCTTACTTATATATATAATAATAATATAATAAATATAANNAATATAATAATATAATATAGTATTTATATTATAATAATTTGATTTGATTATAATTTGATAATTCTAAATTGGAATTATTACTACTTAAAATTTTTATTAATATCTATATCTATTAATTATTAATTAAAAATAATATAAGTATCTACTATCTAAGTCTAAGTGAGTATATAATGTAGTTTTTCATCTTTCTACATGAAAAATTTGAGAGGATATGGATGAGATATTATTTTCTTCATTTTTTGCTCTTGTCTTCGAATTTCATTCACTAAGCAAAAAGTTTTTTTTAATGAATTCGATTCTATTTATATTGATTCAAGGGTTTGTTAGAATCCCATCCAGCAGGGATTCTTAGTCAAAATAGGATTATCGTACGCTATAGAAAGATAAAAAATTCTATACTATATTTTCTAGATTTTAATTTAATTATATATGACGAGAAGAAGATTTTTTTATTTGCCTAATTTCACGAAAAAAAGAATTTCATCTTTTATCTTGTTAATAGAGACTTCTTGATCAATAATCAGGAATATAGAAAAAGGGTCAGATTTCCGATTTTATGTGACTTTTGATTCGTTATACAATTAGATCGTATGTCAACAAAGAAAACCCATTCGTCTCAATTTCACTTGTATTCCGATAAACGAATTACTCGTTTGCTCAAAATAATGGACTTAATGTTCTAATTTTGATTCAAAGGAAAGAAAGTGTGGAGTTGAAATAACTCACTCAGAACGCCTTTTAAAGGATTACGTGGTACGATTAGATCGAATAAACCCTTCTGGAATAAATACTCAGACGCTTGTGAACCTTCGGGTACTGTTTTATTCAATGTTTGTTCAATTACTCTTTTACCCGCAAAGGCAATGTAGGCATTGGGTTCGGCAATAATGATATCCCCCAACATACCAAAACTGGCTGTCACCCCACCAGTAGTAGGAGATGTAAGGATTGGTACATAGAATAACTTTTTATTTGATTGATAATCATATAAAGCAGAAGATATTTTAGCCATTTGCATCAAGCTCAAACTTCCTTCTTGCATACGTGCCCCTCCGGAAGCACACACTATAATAAGAGGTAGAAATTCTTTAGTAGCATATTCAATCAAACGGGTAATTTTCTCCCCGACTACGGATCCCATACTACCCCCCATAAACTGAAAATCCATAACCCCTATTGCTACGGAAATACCGTTTAATTGCCCTATGCCTGTTTGAACAGCCTCGGTTAATCCTGTCTTTCTTTGATAAGAATCGATACGATTTTTATAAGGCTCCTCCTCCGAATGAAATTGAATGGGATCCAGAGAAACCATGTCTTCATCCATAGGCTCCCAAGTACCCCGATCGATCGAAAGTTCGATTCTATCAGAACTACTCATTTTCAAATGATATCCACATTGTTCACAAAGATTCATTTTTGATTTAAAAAATTTCTTATAATTTAATCCATAACAATTTTCGCATTGAACCCACAAATGCTTGTATTTTTGAGTTACATCC